TTGCGAAATACTTCTTTTGCCACAACACTCTTTTTTTTTTAAGACTTTCGAATATAAAATCGAGGAGTTCCATTGGACTAGAAAAGGGGAGGAAGAAGGCGAGTTGATAGAGTGATTCCTCACCCTCAAATTAGTCCATCCCATGGGTTCTAGTTCCAACAAATAAATAGTCGGGGTGAAATCTTAACTTAGAAATCTTAACTTAATAGAATTCGAAAGAACGAAGCAGAAAAGTGGAAAAAAGATAATAAAAAAGATATATATTTTGAGGATTAAACAAAAGGATTCGCAAATAAAAGCGCTAATGCCACAACCAGCCCATAAATTGTTAAAGCTTCCATAAAAGCCAGACTAAGCAATAAAGTACCCCGTATTTTTCCCTCCGCCTCCGGTTGTCTAGCGATCCCTTCTACAGCTTGGCCTGCAGCAGTACCTTGACCAACCCCAGGTCCGATAGAAGCAAGCCCAACGGCCAATCCAGCAGCAATAACGGAAGCGGCAGAAATCAATGGATTCATGATAAGTTCCTCGCACCAAAATAAAATAAAGAAAAGAAGAAATGGTTAATGATACAATCAACCAACGAATTATGACTTAATTATCCCATGACTAAGATTTATCCAATTAAAGTAATTCAAAATTCCGAATTGAAATAATACTCTTTTTTGAATCATCAGAATTACTTCGATCTTTCTCTTTTAGTTTCTATCCACATAGTTTTTTTTTAATCCCTACGACTTTTGTTCTTACCTTCCATTTTTTTTTAACCATTCTTTGAATTATTCATTCTTTTTATTGATTTAATCTCTTTATTCATTCAATACTCAATTCAAAATTACAGACGAAAGAGCAAGACTTCCATTTCCATTTAAATCCCTATCCAAATTTACAATAGATGGACGTACGTATATCTTTAGTTCTATGGAATGAGTTTCCATCTAATATCACATATACACGCCTTTCTCCCATAATGGAAACCCATTCTTCGTATCTTGGATTCTTAGATTTAATCAGATTCTAGAATCATTCTTCGAAGCACCCACAAGCATAAGATTTGTCTTTCTCTTATCTCAATTAGGTATATACCCCCAGTTCGAGCCCCCCTCCCTTTTCTTTTTTTAATCTTGTTTTTTGAAACCCCTTTCTATTTATCATTCTATCATATGAATAGAATCAGCCTAAATTAATTGTTCTAAGTTCATCTAATTTATTATTTATTAAAATTCTCTTTTGGTCAATCGTTGAATTGAATGAATAAAAAGAGAATCCATTCTATAATATATTTCTATATTTTTTTAATCGCACGTCGTAAACAGATAGCAAAATATTAGAAAAATTAGATTTTTTATTCAGACTATAGTATGACTTCTAATATTGTATTGCATTTTGAATTTCGAATTGAATGAACAAAATAAAACAAAACAATACGAAACAAGCAGTATATCAATAGAAAGAAAGATAATATTGATTGGAGGTGGGTAGAAATTGGCCAAACAGGGATTTTTGGAAAAAGATCTTTTAGGTGGATCTCTTTCCTTTTTATTTTTTTACAATTTCCCAATTATCCTAATCTTTTTTTATCCAAAATCGTATATATATATATATATAATATATATATATATTTAATATTTTAATATATATATATATTTATTTATTATTATTATTATTTAATATAATATTAAATATATTATAGTATTTTAGAATATTTGAATTTCTCTATATTTTATTTCTATATTTATAAATAATTTAATGAATTAATATATAAGCTCAAATTTCTATTTGAGCTGAATGTTTCATTTCATTTTTATGCTCCTTAAGTAAATTATCTTGAGTCACGCATACATTGGGGTGGGCTTAGCTCAAAAAAAAAAAGAAAAGACTATTTCGAAAATTAGTCAATGATGACCCTCCATGGATTCGCCTATATAAGCCGCAGCTAAAGTTGCAAAAATAAGAGCTTGAATGCCGCTTGTAAATAATCCCAGGAACATGACAGGTATAGGAACCACTAAAGGTACTAAAGAAACAAGAACAACAACCACTAATTCATCAGCTAATATATTTCCAAAAAGTCGAAAACTAAGCGATAGGGGTTTTGTAAAATCTTCTAAGATGTTAATCGGTAATAGGATTGGAGTTGGTTGAATGTATTTACCAAAATAACCCAATCCTTTTTTGGAAAGACCCGCGTAGAAATATGCTACTGACGTGAGTAAAGCTAATGCCACCGTAGTATTTATATCGTTTGTGGGTGCGGCTAACTCCCCATGAGGTAACTGTATGATTTTCCAAGGTAAAAGAGCCCCTGACCAATTAGAAACAAAAATAAAGAGAAACATAGTTCCAATAAAGGGAACCCACGGACCATATTCTTCTCCAATCTGCGTTTTGCTCACGTCTCGAATGAATTCGAGGACATATTCAAAGAAATTCTGACCGTCAGTAGGAATAATTTGTGGATTACGAACAGCTAGAATGGCTGAAACTAATAAGAGACCAATTACAAACCAAGAAGTAATAAGTACTTGGGCATGAACTTGGAAACTCCCTATTTTCCAATACAGATGTTGGCCTACTTCTACAGCGGAAATATCATATAACATTTTTAATGTGTTGATGGAACATAATAAAACATTCATATTGACCTCTGAAATAAATAGAACTTAAAAATAATTATTTTGATTCAACCATCTATCTTTTCGACTTGTTTACTTCAATTTTATATTTTGTATACCGACTAATTACATAATATCCCCAGTTATTTTTATCTTTTTTGTGCGATTCGGTAATAGTAACCGATTACAAAAATCTATAGAGTTTCAAAAATACAAATAATTAATCTATCTTTAAACGATTGATTTATCTTATTATTAATCAAGAATTTCGTATATAGCTAGAATAACCCTCGCAAATTGCAAATACCAATTTGTTAAGAATTACTCGGATTGAAACTATAGTGTCATCATTAGCTGGAATCGAAATATCCGCGAGATCCGGGTCACAATTTGTATCGATTAAACAAATCGTTGGAATTCCCAAAGTGATACATTCTTGAAGAGCCTTATATTCTTCTTGCTGATCAACGATTATTACAATATCGGGTAACTTTGTCATATATTGAATCCCGCCCAAATATCTTTTTAAGCGAGATAATTCTCTCTTCAACCTAGTCGGAAGACGCTTGAGTCTCCTCGTCTTTTGTTTCCTTCTCAAGTCCCTGAACTTATGAAGTCGTGTTTCTGTGATATACCAATTCGTTAACATACCGCCAAGCCATTTTTTATTAACATAATGACAGCGAGCCCTTATTGCAGCCCGCGCTACTGAATCAGCTGCTTTATTTTTTTTGTTGGTACCAACAATTAAAAATTGCTTTCCCCTACTCGCTGCATCAAAAATTAAATCACAAGCTTCTGATAAAAAACGAGCCGTTCTAGTAAGATTTGTAATATGAATACCTTTACGCTTTGCATATATATAAGGTGCCATTCTAGGATTCCATTTCCTAGTATCATGACCTAAATGAACTCCCGCTTCTAACATTTCTTCCAAAGTTATGTTCCAATATGCTTTTGTCATTTATCCCCACACCTTATTTCTCCCTCTATTCTTTTTTCAAAAAAAAAAAAGAGAGATGATGTACCCTGAAATCGAAATAAAAAATTGTTCCGATGGAACCTTCTCCTCTAGCAAAGAGAAGCCATTGATACACGGTCATTGCTACACGACCGGGCCATTAATTTCTTTCTATCGTTATTATCCTTAATTACTATTTCCAAATCAAACATTTCCAAACCAAATGACCGCGTATAGTTCTGGTTAAAGGGATGAATTGTCTCTTAGTAATCATTAAATCTTAGAAATGATTACCCTGATGATGTATCACAAGAATTCTTTGAAATGAGAAAATCGAATAATTCTCTGTAGTGGAACAAGATATCTCCTGTTTCTCTTCTCATTTCTCCCCCGAAAAAATCATTTTTTCGGGTTTCCAAGGGGATCCCGTTATCTTTCCTTGGGCGTGAACGGTGTACTAATCTCTTGAATCCGGTACCAACGGGTATTATCCCCCCTATAACAACGTTCTCTTTCAGACCTTTCAACCAATCGATACGCCCCCGGAGAGCGGCTTTTGCTAAAACTCTAGCGGTTTCTTGAAAACTCGCTTCGGATATAAAACTTTGAGTATTCAGAGATGTTTTCGTTATTCCCAATAATAGAGCTCGGTAATAGATTGCTTCTTCTAAAACACGCCCCATTCGTTCAGCTCGCAACGATCCAATTACTTCTCCGGGTGAAAAAACATTAGACATTCCGTCTTCTGAAACCAAGACTCTTGATGTTATTTGACGTACAATAATTTCTATATGTCTATTATGGATCTGCACCCCCTGGGATCGATAAACCTTTTGAATCTTATTAACCAAAGAGATACGGCTTTGCACTATAGTTAGCTCAGCACCGACCAAAAATCCCCAGGGAATTCCAAGAATTCTTGTTATATGCTTTTTCCAACCGACAACTCTCTTTTCTAAGTTCATGGATATTGAATCAAACGAACGCGCCTCTAACACCCGTTCTACTTTTGGAAGTCCCTGTGTTATATCATTGGATCTCGATTTTTCATATAGAAATGTGACTAATGGGTCTCCTTCGTAAAGGATTTCCCCACAATGGCCATGAACAGTTGCCCCCGGGGCGGCCAAATAAGGCTTAGCCGATCTTATTATTACAGAATCAACTTGAACAATTAGAACTTGACCCGATTTTAGGTGGGGTCCATTTTTAGCTATACATACATTTTCACAAATGAATTGCCCAAGGCTAATTATTGTGGATATTTTTTCACAATCATTCTGATGATAATTATGATGGAGAAAATACCGATTTAAATGGAATGGGTTCAAAACGATGCATGGATCGGGATTATAAATTCGCGCGTTTTCGTCGATTAAATAATATTTAAATACTTGAAAAGCTTGTTTTAAATTGTCAAGTTGAAAATATTTAGTTACCGAGGTATGATTATGAGTTATTAAAGGGAACAGTGAAAAAAAATTCGAAATTTGAATTCCTAAAGGGCCTAATGAATTCCTAATTGGAATTAGAGGATTTCTTTTAATTGATTCTTTTCTACCATTGTGACATTTTCCACCGTTGAATGGTCCGATTTGAAAACAATTAGATGATGAAAAAATTATCAAAGATCGGCATTCCTCTTTTCTATTCCACAACATACGAATAGTTCCGTGATTTTGGCTAAGAAGTGATTGCTGAATATTTGCCTTGGAGGAAATAGAATAAAACGGATTGATATTGGTATGTTCTGACTCATTATCAGAGATCAATCCTGAACTGGACGGATCATTTCTTTTTCTGATATATGAAATAGGGGATTTCGCTAAGTCGATTCTTAGAAAATCTCGAATCAGACCATTTGTGCTTACTTCAACAAAGGAAGCACGGGCCTCTTCGAGAGAAGAATCCTTTTTGTCTTGATCCCAATTCAAGACTAAGCAAGTTCGCACTAACTTTTTGCTTGTCTTAGAAATTCCCCGAATTGATTTTCCATTTCCATAAAGAATATAATTGACAACCTTAAGCTCCAGATTATCTTTTTCCTGTAACGGATCCTGGGGAAAAAGTGTTACTAAATTTTTTATACCGTACGCCATTTTGTATACGATTACGGGTCGAACCAAAACACAATCCTTTTTCTTGGTAGGTGTGATCCGTTGGGCATAGATTGCATTTTGAAATTTTTTTGATTCCTTAGAATCTTTTCTTTTTAATGTTCCGGATAGTATCAAGATGCCGCTATGTCGGGATATCTTATTAATCTCTCCAAGAAAATGGATATTCCCAGAAAATATTTTGAGTTCAATCCCTCTTTTTTTCTTTTCCACTCGTACTAATCCGCCTACTCGACTTCTTATATTTAAAGTGATTGGTGTATCTACTCCAATGAAACTATTGTTCCGTACCATTATGGACGAAGATTCGGGTAAAATATGCACTTCCTCGGGACTGAAAAAAGATCGATCGACTTTTATTTGGTATTTTGGTTTCAATTCTTTGACTCCTTGATACTCAATAAAAGCCTCCCTTTTTCGAATTGAATGTGTTCCTAGAGTCCTATATTGAGTAATTCCCGAGCGCCTCTTTCTGTATTGAGGATGAGGATCATCAAAATAAGCAAGAATACTATTTATACGAAAAATGCCATTAATGGGTATTTCAATCGAGATATCAGAACAGGCCCTTAGTTCTTTGTCTCGGCCCTGAATCGATTGGAATGGGATGAGAAATCCATTTCCGCGCCTCTTTGCCAAGAAATCAAAATCCTTGTGGCGAATAGGAGGATATATGAAATTCCAATGACTCTCCCGTATGATTCGATTCAAGTTTGAATAATCAGGAATCCCGCTTTCTTTTTTATCAGAAAGATGAAAACTAAAGAATTTGCGTCTTACTTGATCATTACTTACTGAAAGATTAGAAATATATCTGCCTCCGGCAGAGGGAAAATGGATGTGCGTTTGATCTTGGTCTTTGTGGAGTGAGAAAGGGACTGCACCGGGCTTGCACGACCCTCCGGATAATATCCATAAATGACTCGTTCTTAATAAGACATGGACATTACTATATGTAAATTCGGGTATAAGGTACACCTCAGTACTCCAGTGCATTTCTCCTTCTGAGTCAGAATAAATCTGTTTTTGAACCCTGTCTTTAAAATGTAAAGTGTATGTTCCCGCGCGAATCTCAGCAATCACTTGTTCTGATTCTACATATTGATCATTTTGAATTAAAAGAAAACTCTTTTGTGGAATAGTCACGTTATGTATAATATCTTCACTTTCAATAGTTACATACAATTCTATATAACATAGAAAAGCAGGGTGTCCGTGACGTGTACGTGTGGGATAAACCAAATCCTCATTGAATCTTATTTTTCCATTCGAAGGAGCTCGTACACATTCTGCAGTACCCCCCGTGAATACTCCGCCGGTATGAAAGGTTCTTAATGTTAGTTGAGTGCCCGGTTCTCCAATAGATTGACCCGCGATAATACCGACAGCCTCTCCCAGTTCCACCAGGTCGCCGTGAGCAGGACTCCGGCCATAACACAATCGACAGATCCAAGACAAACTCCTACAAGTGAAGGGGGTTCGAAGAGATATTGGTTGTGCTTGAAGAGTTATGAGTCGATTGGCAAGCCCACTCCCAATATCTTGATTTCGAATGGCAATACATCGCGGACCTATATAAATATCATCTGCTAATACACGACCGATTAATGTTTGTATCAAAATTCTTTCCGACATCATCCCATTTCGAGGACTCACAGAAATCCCCCGGATGGTGCCGCAATCTGTTCTACGTACAACAATGTGTTGAACTACTTCAACAAGTCGACGTGTAAGATATCCAGCATCTGCTGTTCGTACAGCAGTATCTACAACCCCTTTGCGGGCTCCGTAGCAAGAAATGATATATTCTGTTAAAGACAGTCCTTCGCGTAAATTGCTTTGAATGCTTAAATCAATCATTTGTCCTTGTGGATCCGACATTAATCCTCTCATACCTACTAATTGGTGTACTTGAGATGCATTTCCTCTAGCTCCCGAAAAAGACATTATATGGACTGGATTAAAGGGGTCAGTCATCCTAAAATGAGGATTCATTTCTTGTCGCAAATATTCACTTGTAGCATACCACGCCTCGATGGATTGGCGTAATTTTTCTACTGCGTGCACATTGCCATAATGATAGTGTTTTTCCAAAATAAAACTTTCTTGTTCAACATCTTGGACTAGCCATCCCTTAGAAGGTATTGTTAAAAGATCATCAATTCCTAATGAAATGGATGTAGCAGTGGCTTGCTGGAACCCCAAAGTTTTTATTTGATCCAGGATGTGTGATGTATATGCCATCCCGAAGTGGTCTATTAATCTGCTAATAAGTCGTTTAATGGCAGTTCCATCTATCACTTTATTGTGAAAGACTAGATTGGCCCCTTCTGCCATAAGTACCTCCATATTCTGCTCAGCGGAGTTCGACAATGGGTTTGAGTCAATGATTGGAAAACTTCCTTTTCTTGATCTTGATTCGCGTAGAAATTCAAGAACTATGATCCTAGTTGAACCAGAGAGACCCGAATTCACACCGGTATTGTAGAATTGAGTTTAGATACCATCCAGATAATTAGATATCCTATGAACAGGCCCGGAAAAATCCTTGTATAGCTTCTTCAATTTCTCGATAAAAAGAAATATGACCAACGGTGGTTCGAATGTATATACAACGAATTCCTTTTTTTATACTTCTTACTATTAGATAGTGCCCATAAATCTCATGATAGGTACCCAAAGATTCGTAGTGAACTTCGACGGGAGCTTCTCTTGCGGAAATAGGTTGTTGATCTAGTCGCCACCGGAGCCACAAAGGATTATCTAAATGAATTCTTTTCTGTCGATAAGCCCCAATTGCATCATAGGAATTACAAAAAAAAGGCCCCTCTTCTTTCTTATACTTATAGTTATTATGGTAAATTCTTTCATTTTGATGATTTCTGCGACTACACAAATTATACCTATTTGAACAAATACCCCGACGATTCCCACTCGTTAATATATAAAGACCAATAAGCATATCTTGGGTTGGGACGGAAATGGGATCCCCAATAGCTGGAGACAAAAGATTCATATGAGAAAACATAAGTAACCGAGCTTCTGCTTGAGCTTCCATAGATAAGGGCACATGAACAGCCATTTGATCCCCATCAAAGTCGGCATTGAATCCCTTACAAACTAATGGATGTAAAGAAATCGCGCGTCCTTCCACTAAAATAGGTTGGAATGCCTGTATGCCTAATCTATGCAGAGTAGGCGCTCTATTCAGCAAGACGGGATGCCCCCGCATAACTTCGCGAAGTATTTCCCATACAATTGGTTCTTTTTCCCGAATTTGACTCTTAGCAACTACTATGCTCGAAGCAAAATGTTGTCTAATTAGACCCCGAATTACAAATGTCTGGAAAAGCTCTATTGCTATTTCGTGGGGCAATCCACATCGATGTAATGAAAGCGAGGGCCCTACGACAATGACAGAACGACCCGAATAATCAACCCGTTTGCCAAGCAGAGTTTCGCGAAATCTTCCCTCTTTGCCCTGAATTAGATCTGAAAATGATTTGTAAACCTTATTATGACCATCCCTCATTGGTTGTCCGCGGATTCCATCATCAAGAAGTGTATCCACGGCTTCTTGTATCAATTTCTCCTGAGACATTACTAAGTCACTCGGCGCATATCTACCTGTGTTTAAAATATTGATAAGAGCATTGTTCCGCAAGATAACTCGTTTATAGAGTTCATTAATATCCGAGCTTATTTGTTTTCCCCCACCTATTTGAATAGATGGCCTCAAATCGGGAGGAAGAACCGGTAATAGACATAAAACCATCCATTCCGGTTCTATATTTGTTTGAATAAGATGCTTAGCTAATTGCATGCGTCTAACCAAAAAATCCTTTCTTCTTCTAATTTTTCGATCTTTCCACTCATTGTCCTTGGGCCCCTCTTCTCCTAATTCTTTCCATTCTACTAACGAATAATCTATAATAATTCTCAAATCCAGATCGGCTAATTGTTCTCGGATAGCACCCGCTCCGGTAGAAATTTCGCGATTTCGAAACGTATCGAAGCGTGGGGTAGTAAAAAAGAGTGGGATGCTGTATTTCCAGGATTGGATTTCATATTTGAATGAACCTCGTAATCGTAAGAAAGTCGGTTTTTTAACTACGGGTCTAGCAAACAAGCAATTTGGATAGGATCCAATGGAATCTCCCCCTTTCAAAATCGGACGTGAGAGTTTCCCCTCATCCGGCTCAAGTAGTTATACCAAACAAATAAAGAAAAGAAGGGTTTCCCGCTTTCAAATTGTATAAAAAACCCTTAAAAAATCGACTCTTTACTCAAGTTCTCAATGAGGACCAAGCACCATTTCATTGATTCATTCTTCTTTTTTTTTCTATTTTGTGAATTCTTTATATTTACTGAATTATCAATAAGGACATAAAAAAAAAAAATGAAATGTGAAATTCTTGAGTAGTCTGCTTCCTTTCGAATGAAGAATCTCCCTTAATTCTTAATTAAGATTAAGGAATACCTTGGAATTGATAAGAGATTGACTTGTCCATGTATCGCTCTATTCGATCTTTTAGGTCCCTACTTCGCCTCGACGGTTATGCCATGATATCCTTAAGCCTATATGCGATGGATAGACTTCTGCAACCATGACATATTTTCTTATTTGAGCAGAATCTCATTTCTTACTAAAAAAAAGGGAAGAATAAATTCCACGAAGTCTTTTTTTTTTTTACGAGGTACAACTATTAATTCATATTTATTTGTTACCGAATCGACCATAGACCAATTCCCTTTTTGTGTGGGAGTATTAAATACAATCCTCATTCTGAGCTTCATGTTACTCTCCCCAGAGACATGTCAGACCCAGGGCATCCCAATTCGATTAAATGGAATGACAGTTTCTCATTCTAAATCTGTAAAATTCGGATTTTGATCAAATCACACATCGCAGTATACTAGATCCTCTAATTCTTTAAGAGGTTTATCTAAAAGATTTGCGATATAACTAGGAAGACGTTTCAAATACCACACATGAGTTACTGGGCATGCCAGTTTAATATAGCCCATTTGATATCTCCGTATCCGGGAATCAACAAATTCTACTCCGCATTGTTCACAAAATTTTGGGTTTTCTTTTTTATCTCTAATTTCTCGATAATTTCCACAAGCACAAATCCCACTTTTTATAGGCCCAAAAATTCTTTCACAAAATAATCCACCTATTACGGGTTTATCGCTGTTATAACAAAAAGTATAGGGGCTTGTTACCTCCCCAATGGTCTCCCCATTGGGTAGGATTCTTTTGGCCCAAGCACTCATTTGTTGAGGAGAAACTGATCCAATTCGGAGTTGTTGATGTTTATACTGATCAATCATAGAAGAAAAATTCTGATTCATTTCGATGATTAAACTTCCTTCCTATTAATCTGAAAGTTCTTCTCAGATATAAGGAAATGATTCAGTTCCAGAGCCAAAGATCGTAGTTCTCTAACGAGCAATCGAAAAGATTCGGGAGCATTCTTAGGTTCTTTAGGTTGAGGTATTGTCCCCCCAATGATCGTAGTGCCGACTATCTCTTGGCGAGCTCTTATATGATCAGATTTATAAGTAAGCATCTCTTGTAAAATATGGGCAACACCAAATCCCTCTAGAGCCCAAACTTCCATTTCTCCCACCCGCTGTCCCCCTTGCCTGGCCCTTCCCCTAACGGGTTGTTGCGTAACAATTGCATAAGGTCCGCTTGAACGTCCGTGTATTTTATCATCAACTTGATGAATTAATTTCAAAATATAGGGCTTTCCTATTAGAACAGGTTGTTCAAAAGGATCTCCGGTTCTTCCATCAAATAGTCTGCTTTTTCCCGGATACTCGGGTTCAAATACCCATGGATTCGCTGTTTGCTTACTAGCTTCATATAACTCCGAAAATACTAGTTTTCTAGAAGCCTCTTGCTCATATCTCTCATCAAAAGGTGCTATTCGATAATGTCTATCTAGCAGACTCCCCGCTAACCCGAGCGAGCATTCAAATATCTGCCCTACATTCATTCGTGAGGGTATCCCTAATGGATTGAAGACCATATCAACTGGTCTTCCATCTTGCAAATAAGGCATATCCTGTCTAGGCAAAATCTTGGAAACAACACCCTTATTTCCATGTCTTCCAGCTACTTTATCACCGACTTTTATTTCACGTTTCTGTAAAATATATATACGAACCCTTTCTGGATTAGAACTCGAACCCCCTCCATTCTGGATCCATCTCACATCAATAACTCGACCCCTCCCACCTCTAGGCAGTTTTAGACAAGTTTCCTTTGAGGCGGATACCGGAATGCCAAGGATCGCTCTTACTAATCTCTCTTCCGGAGCATGCCATGACGCGCTTTGTGGCGTTAATTTACCCACTAAAATATCGCCCGTCTCCACCCAAGATCCCAGCATCACAATTCCATTTTTGGATAAATTTCGGAGTAAATGAGCTTCTAGAGACGGTATTTCGCTAGTAATTCTTTCAGGGCCATGACTTGTCACATGCGTCTGAATTTCATATTTCCGTATGTGAAAAGAAGTATAAATACCTCCATATAGCAAACGATCACTAATCAGTACCGCATCTTCAAAATTGTAACCTTCCCAGGGCATATAAGCTACTAATATGTTTTTTCCCAAAGCGAGTTCGCCACCAACTGTAGCAGCACCGTCTGCTAAAATTTGTCCCTTTTTAATAAATTTCCCCCGCGGAACGTGGGGTTTTTGATGCATACAAGTATTCTTGTTGGAGCGTTGATACATAACTAATGGAATGCTTAGAGTATGCCCATTGCCCGATAAAATAATCTTATCCGTATCAGTATAAATGACCCTTCCCTCGTGTTCGGCTATAGCGGGAACCCCCGAATCTAGAGCCACTTGGCGTTCTAACCCAGTTCCAACAATGCACTTTTCGGACTCAGAAAGCGGAACTGCTTGGCGTTGCATATTAGAACCCATTAAAGCCCGATTCGCATCATTATGCTCGACAAAGGGAATGAGGGAAGCTCCAATAGAAAAATATTGGAAGGGAAAAAAACTTCGAAGATGAACCTGCTCCCATGCAATAGTTAAAAATTCTTGACGGTATCGGGCTGGAACAACTTCTTCCTCCTGAATACCTCCATTCAGCGACAAGGAATTTCCTGTCGTTACCATAGAGTATTCATCTCTATTTGGTGATAAATAAAGCATCTGTACTTTTTTTAATCTCTGAGAGATTAAAAAAAATGGACTTTCTATAGACCCCCAACACCCAATCCTCGCATGAATTGCTAGCGATCCGATAAGTCCAACATTGATTCCTTCAGACGTGTCAATTGGACAAATGCGCCCATAGTAACTAGGATGGATATCTCGTATCTGAAAACTAGCCGTTCGTCCTGTCAATCCTCCCGGACCTAAATAACTCCATTTTCTACTATGAACAATTTGTGCCAATGGATTAGTTTGATCCAAAACTTGAGATAATGGGTGTAATCCAAAAAAAGATTCAAAAGTGGTTGTTAATGGAGTTGAAGTTACCAAATTCTGAGGATTCGGTATCAATTTATGCCCAATTGCTCCACATAGAGTTCCTCTAACCATATACTCTAAACGAACCAAAGCCAATCCGAATTGATCCTGTAAGAGATCCCCTACGGAACGAATCCGTTTATTTTTCAAATGATTCATATCGTCAAGTGTACCCATTCCAAATTTCATTGCAATCAAACGATCCACAGCTGCTAATATATCTCGCGGTAACAAAAATGTATTGTTCTGAGGTATATCAAGATTAAGCCTTCGGTTCATATTTCGCCGACCAACCCTTCCTAATTCACATCTTTGTTGAAAGAATTTCTTTTGTAATTCCTCACATAAAGATTCAGAAAATACCAGATCTCCATCTACACAAGCAAATTGCTGATAAAATTCCAAAATGGCATTTTCTTGTGACCCAATCTTTTCTTTCTCCTCATCATCCAGGAAAGACAAGAGAATCTCAGGGTAGAGAACATTTTCTAAGATTTCTTTTAAATTCGAACCCATAGCTGATAGTAAAACTAGAATAGATATTTTCTGTTTTCTACTCACACGAGCCCATATCCTAGCTTTTCTATCAATTTCTAATTCTAATCTTCCTCCCCAATCCGATATTATCGTGCCAGTATAGACTGCAATTCCGTTATGATTCAATTTTGATCGATAATAGATACCGGGGCTTTGTAATATTTGATTGATTACAATTCTGTATATTCCATTTACTATAGAAGTTCCCAGGGAATTCATTAGAGGAATGTTTCCAATAAAAATGGTTTGTTCCTGGATATCCCTACTAGTTTTCCGAATTAATCCTGCGGATACATAGAATTCAGAAGAATATGTGAGTGATTCATATACAGCATCTTTTTCTTTTATCAAGGGTTCTACCAATTGATATGTTTCCACAACTAATTGAAATTCTATTTCTTGATCTCTATCTTCAATCTTTGGAAACTTAGAAAGTTCTTCTGCTAATCCCTGATCAATGAACCTACAAAACCCTTCAAATTGTATCTGCTTCAACCCCGGTATTGTAGACATTCCCCCATTTCTACCCCCAAGCATTTTGAATTTCGCCATTTATATTTAGAGAATATATCCCACTATTTGCTCTCATTCTTCATCGAATCATATGAATCGATCAAGCAAGGATGGAATTCCTATTTTGTTTACTGAATCACATGAAATTTGAACTAACTCCGTATATGGAATGTATGACATATCTATAAACTGAACAGGGGGATAAATAGAATTTGAGTATCAAATTTAAATTTGCAACAGATACAAACGAAAAGGAATTGAAAAATTCCAACTAGACTTCTGAAGTTTTGTATAGAATATCCAAACAAAAAAGTGATTAAATTTCTACCATTATTATGATATATTATAATATTACATCTTTCAATTCGACTGGATACCAGAAAAAAAAAAATAGAATTGATTTTTTAGCACTTAACCTTTTCGTGATTCCGTCGTTCAAGTTTCAAAAATAATTCGCGGAAAAAAGATGGATTCTTACTTGCTTTTTTTTATAGAATTTGTATAATATGATTGAAGTGCCTAAAACTTATATTTAGTAAGCATGCGAAGATAGAACTACGGTCTCTTCCTTTATTGCAGCCCCATTCGGGACAGCGCACGCTGTGCTCAATTTTCTATTCAATCTATTTTTTTAATAAAAAGGTGTCAAAACAGAAGCATGATAATTTTTCTCGAAAATTCCCGAGAGGTATTCAATATGGATAAGAAAGATGGATAAGAAATCCAATTGAATCTTATTAATATCTGTGTAACAATTTATGTCCTAGGGTTTACATATATCGAGAATTGCTATTATAATGGAAATTGAGAAGGATGTTTTTTCTAGAAAAGAATCAATAACAATTAGTTATGTATCAATTTTTATTTTCTTATTTCATTAGGTTAGGGAAAAACATTCTTGGATTTGAATCCAAGAATAGTTCATGAATTCACGGTGAGTAGTTAAGGGTTCCAATTTTTTCTTAATTTTGTATTTTGTGGTTGAAAATACACCTTTCCTTTTTCAATAGAAAAAAAGAAAGAAATTGAAAACCCCCCTTTTTTTTTTGAGGGGGTTTCATATATTTTGTATCTTTTTGGCGGCATGGCCGAGCGGTAAGGCGGGGGACTGCAAATCCCTTTTCCCCAGTTCAAATCCGGGTGTCGCCTCATCGGCAAAAGAATTGACATAGCCTTTTTTTTTGTTTTGCTGATATAAAACTTGCCAATTTTTTTTGAGCAGAGAAAAGGACTCACTTGCTTTATTTTATTCTAAATTCTAATGGGGGTTTTGTTCTAAAATTCTATAAAAAAAATGCTGTAAATCCTTTCGTCTCGGATTCAAGGAAAAATTAGAGTAGTGAAACTGAAAAGAAATCGTTAAGTCCCGATCTGGTCTGGATATGAGATACTTTCCACTCCACTACTAATCTAATGTAGTGTCTGTCTATTAACCGGTCTTGAATTAGATTGGATAAGGTAGGTCGAAGGGAGAATCGAAATTCTTAGTTGCGAAAGGAGCGGAAAAAAAGACTTTGTATACAGACTTATGAAAATCTATGAGTACCAGAGCACTCATTCAATATTAGTTAAATTGAATAGCTAAGAATAGCTAATTGGCTTCATCTGATTTTTCGATAAAGGTGTCGGACTCGAATTCCCTTTTTACTCTATGCTAGCGATTGCACTATTTTATTTTTAGTAAACAATATAATAATTAGTAATATAATAATAATTAGTAAAAGATAATATAATGTATAATGGAAGAATTCCCCCATATTCATACAGATAGGAGACATAATTCACATGGATCTAGTCAGTCTCGCTTGGGCCGCTTTAATGCTAGTCTTTACATTTTCCCTTTCACTTGTAGTATGGGGAAGAAACGGACTCTAAAGGAATTGAGTTGTTTAGTTAAAGGATCAAAGTAAAATCGTATCAATTGTTTTATATTTTATTTTGGTTTCGCTATTTTTTTGTTTTAATTCATTTTGATTGATTTGATTTTTTGCTTATATTGAAATTCTTCTAAAATAATGATATTAATCTGGATACTCCCCTAAAAAAAAATGTATCCAAATCCAATTTTACTTCATTACACTTCACGCTCCAAATTTTAGATGGTTCAATCCATTTTTTTTAAGAGAAATAGGATTCGGTTATGTTATTAGTTATTAAGCAGATACGCGCTCTCTACGGCAAACAAGATGGACGTGGTGGTTATCCAACGAGATACTACACATAATAAGACATTGCCGTTGCCTTGGGCAAATCACGTATTATGTGCTTACCGCCCTTTTTTTTTTATTATTTCTTTCATTTTCATTATGTGAGTTTCTAAATTTGAAACTCATTTCATATCATGAAAACTGTTAAAAATCGGTAGGGTTTACTAAGTATTTTCGAAATACGAAAGGGTTCCCATAGTAATCTGTCAACTCAACCATTTAATAAATTCCTTCTTCGGTATGCTAAAAAAAAAGATTACTTGATTTTTTTTATTAGTATGATACCCGAAAATCATCATAAATCCGGAAATTCAAATCATAAGAGAAAGAATTTTTTTTGATTATTTCCAATTGATTGGAACCAATCAAAATTTAATCGATGAAACAAGGAAAGAAAATCACGACACTAGATCAATTGCATAGATGTAATTGATATTCTATACATATATGAAAGAATACATATTGTAGGTTGAGATCTATATTCAACCCGTATTTTTACACAATATAGTAGAATAACAATTAAAGAATAGAATGGAAACTACCAATAATGAATAAGTATGGCAGAAAGAAAGAAATTCATTTTATTTCTCTCTTTCTACCATACTATTTATTCTCATAGAATACTGCCGATTCTAGTCCGATCATTTCATTTAAGACTAAGACGCGAAATTGAAGGCCTTTTTTGATTTTCTTTCTTCAATCATTGCTAAGCACTAAGAAATAAAGTTTAAGTCAAATTAATCACTTTGACTTTCGGTTTTTACGTAAATTATAAGTAAGAAGGCAGTAGGAACTAAAATGAACAGCGCAGTAGCAATAAATGCGAGAATATTGACTTCCATAATCTCGTGGTTTCCTTTTTTATTTCTTTTTTCACAAGAACTCGGGATTTAATCCCATAGAGGTGATAAATCTTTCGTCCAAAAATGAAACGGGATGAATTCTATCTCGATGATATCGAATCGGATCAATATCATGAATAACAATATCTGACAAATTGATTCATCATCGACAATTGAATAGTATAACATAGGAAGATCCTATATCCATACTGAACTCAAATTCTAAATTGGATTCCTAATCCAATCAACAATTCTTTTACTTTTTACTTTTACTTAAATTTTATTAATTTGAATTCCATTTTTCAGAATTTTTGCTTTCTTCGAGGGATCTCCACCTTACCTAAAAAAAAAAAAAAAGAAAAAGATCCCCATTGGAAATGAGATTATGTTATTTTTAACAACCTTTCACAGAAAATGGAGAAATAAATTCATTTTTTTTTTATCGGATTTGTATCCATCGGGACTGACGGGGCTCGAACCCGCAGCTTCCGCCTTGACAGGGCGGTGCTCTGACCAATTGAACTACAATCCCAGAAAAAAATGTGCAGGATGCGCTTTTTTACTTCTTATGACTTGGTTCAAACTCTTTTTTTATTTCGGCTTTAGATTAGATTAGAAGCGTCGTCTTCTAACTCACAAAGACGTGACTGATATATTCATATAGACATGGATACGAACTTTAGCGAGAGCGGCCCGCATTACTAATAATCTTTTCGTTATTGCCAAATCGATTGAAAATGAATCTTTCCTAGTCTTTTTTTTATTTATTCGTTTACTTCGATTTTATACTTACGGATGCTGATATGAATCCGGATCATTAGCAAGATCCTAATTTTTTAATTTGTGGGAAAAAATACATATAGCAAATGAATAGCGGTAGGGGTATATCATAAAAAAAAAAGATGTGACCTTTTTTTTTTTTCCGTATGAGTCTTTATTAACGCATCAGGCATTTCCAGAGAAAAAAAAATGGGTTATATCATTTTATGTCATGTTGGATCGGCGAATTTTCATTATTGGGCCGAGCTGGATTTGAACCAGCGTAGACATATTGCCAACGAATTTACAGTCCGTCCCCATTAACCGCTCGGGCATCGACCCAGGAAGAAAAGATTTAAGTCTTTATTGATGATCAATGATCAACTTCCTTTCGTAGTACCCTAACCGTACCCCCAGGGGAAGTCGAATCCCCGCTTCCTCCTTGAAAGAGAGATGTCCTGAACCACTAGACGATGGGGGCATACTTGCCCAACCGCCATTATTCTATGTTCATTATTCTACAGTTCATAGTATGAACTGTTTTTTGAAATTGTCAATATAATGGACTGATATGACTCGATCAGAAAGATCTTTCCGTCTTTCTTAATTCCATATAGTTTTTTGTTCATCATTTAGATTCATAAATTGTTCATTCCAATCGCCATTCCATAATTATAAAAAAAAAAATGGAAAAAGATAAAATACGAAGGATAAGATCCTTTCGGGGAATGCTTGGTTTGTCGGGGGGAGTGAAACCCCATCTCTTTCACTTTCATTCATAGATTTATTCCTTTTCAAGATTCGGTGGGCATATTTATATCTCACACTAAGCCGAGAAATAAAAGAAAATTAGAAAACAATAATGAATTACAATGGGTAGATGTATCAATCAAATTAATTGAATTATGATGAAGATCAATTCAATTACGATCGATTTGGAAACAACTCATTGCATTGGTATTTATCAAATCCAATATAAATAAACCGTTTCTTTTTACCTATACTCACACTACGGGTCAATCCAATTTATCCCTCCTTTCCGTAATGAGCCACTGTGTGGATAAAATAGAAAAAGATCTATATAATATATATGTACAGATACTCAAATCTCATATAATAAATATATGCACTAGACAGATAACGACTAGTTCCATTTTGAATCAAATGGCCCCTTTAACTCAGTGGTAGAGTAACGCCATGGTAAGGCGTAAGTCATCGGTTCAAATCCGATAAGGGGCTTTTGAGTGATTTTTTTTCATAAAACTTCGACGGTAGTATTAATATTGAAAGTGAGAATAGAGATATTGTTGCTATTTGGAATAAAGTAAAAAATCATAGAGATTCATTTTTAATTAATTTGATTAATGATTTGAATTCTGAATTATAGAATTCTAATTTTTTAGAATTCTAATGAATTCAAATTCTAATAGAATAATGAATACTTACAGTTATCAAGTTGAGCATTTGTTTATTATAATGAATAATGATAAGTCGTCCACTTGAATCGCTAGGTATTCCTATTTTCTAGGATTCCAATCAGAATCCACTTGAAAAATTCGAAATCAAAAAAGTAAGTGGACCTAACCTATGGAATCATCACTCTATCCACTATTCTGATATTAAAATCAAATTCGATAGAGATGGAATGAAAAAATAAAACACTAGATCTTTTTTTTTTTATTTGCATACTGATTGATTTGGACTCCGCACGAATATGTCCATATTTAAGATTCAATCTCCTTCTTTCTAGAGCAATAGATTCTTGCTATTCCCTTCCTCCACGGAGAAGGGTTTATTCCAAGTCAAAACATACGAGCGGTTTGAAATAGCTTTCTTTGATTTTAGAACACAAGAAAAGATCAATTTATTTCAATTTATTATAGTATTTTATTATAGTATAATAAGATAAATAGAGACTCTATAAGATAGATATGGAAAAAC